ATCAATCTCATAGTGGAATTGTTAAGACGTTAGATTGCAAATCTAAAAATGTGAGTATTCACTGAGATTTAACATATATGTTAGTGTACAAGCACGAGAAGTTTTGATCTTCTAAGACAGGGTGAAATTCCCTAACATATATTTCCTATTGGCCCAAAGGTTTTAAGTTAACAAAACTGAAAGCCTTCAAAGCTTTCAATAAAAGTAAGAATCTTTTAAACCTTGTAAATAATGAAGGAGCAACTACCCACCTTTAGATTTACAGTCTAATACCTTCAAATTTCGGCCACTTCATTCTAAAATGGCAGATCAATGCCTAAGATTTAAGCTCTTATCATGGAGGCTCTACCCTCCTTTTAGAACCAGAGTTTTTTTAGTATATAAAGTATATGCGACTTCCAATCACAAGGACTAGAAATCCCTAGAAAAAACAATGATTATTCTATCATTTATTACCGCTTTAACTTTCCTGATCAGATGTATCGTCATAATCCTAGCCTCCTTCCTGGCAAAAAAAACCATTATAGATCGAGAAAAAAACTCTCCATACGAATGTGGGTTCGATCCAAAAGGATCAGCCCGCCTGCCATTTTCTCTTCGATTCTTCCTAATTGCAGTAATCTTCTTAATTTTTGACGTTGAAATCACTTTGATCTTACCTGTAGCTTACATTCTCGAAATCTCCAATGTGTACTCTTGAACACTAGTTGGACTCTTTTTTATCCTAATCTTACTCTTAGGTCTATACTACGAATGAGCTCAAGGAGCACTTGAATGAAGATAAATTTTAAACCAGACCCCAACGACTAATAGGCTATAGTTTAAAAAAAATTTTTGATTTGCACTCAAAAGATGTCCCCCCTAGACTAGCTTAATTAAAGAGATTCAGGACAAAAGAGAGACTTCTAATCTCTACTTTAAGCGGTTAAACTCCGTTTATTTCTCTTAGTACAAAATTATTAGCTACTTCTGTACAGGTTCCAAGCCCAAAGAAAATAGACAGCTCTACGTCCTTCCTTAAATTATTAGTAAAAAGTAATTTTACTCCCATCAATAATCCCACCTTTCAGCATTTTTCTTGTTATAGTAGTATATATCAAATCGCCTTATGTACGAACTTATATCAGTATTTAATAAAATATAGAGCGACAGCCATACTCAACTGTAATCGAACCAAACAAAACGATTCCATAATCGGTCCTGCTTATCTGCCAGATAACATATACCCACTGTTGGGTCAAATCCCTTATACGCCGAAATAGAGTAAAACTGTACATCAAGGTGATTTTAGCGGCCATATCTGCTACGGAAGGGGGGTTCGGCTAGGCTTGTGAACCCCTTCACACACGCTCTCAACGGCAGTGTTCCCGGGGTTCACATAGAGCCTCACCTCATGATCGGCCCACTGATAATAAATCCAAAATGGTCCTAATGCCACTTTCTATTTTAATATACCCGGGAGGTCTGAGTCAAGTCTCTCTCATGAATATATAGTGGCCCCTTATAGCCCGCCTAAGGCATTAGAAATAAAAAAAAAATTATTTAAATAATGGTTGGTTTTTACAATTATAGACATATAATCAGCTTAAATTGAATAATAAACTTGATCTAGCAAAAATTTCAAGATTTATTAAACATTTTCTAACCTTTTTGTTCGAACCCATAACTCAGAACACAATATTATTAGAAGCGTTTTTAAACCGCTCACTCTCCATCTAATCATTTTAACCGTAAAAAATAAATATTAAATCCTATCTATCTTTTATAACAATCTGAAAATAACGCAAACATAACTTAAATCTCACCAATGCCCTAAATAGCTTATAAAGGGGCCACTATATATTCATGAGAGAACCTTGACTCAGACCTCCCGACACACACAAAAATAATGGGTGGCATTAGGACCATTTGAGGATTATTATCAGTAGTGCGATCTTGAGGTGATGGCTCCTGTGAACTCCGTAGTCAACGAAGTTGCGAGGAGAAACAGGCCCAGCCGAACCCCGTTCCATAAGAGATATGTACGCATGGAACATGGTAGTGTATATGATTTGACCCTCTCCTTATATCAGAGTTTAATTTGAATGTTCTGGATAGGCTTTAAGTTTATTGTAATGTTAGCAAGATATGTTTAGCTTGAATCTTATGTGTTGGCCGTTTGTATGTTCTAAGGTTATGTTAGCTTGTTGTTTGTGTAATTAGGGATGTCTGTATTTTCTGTATGTATACATATATGGCTAGAAAAATTTTTAAAACTAATTTACTGTTTATTTATTTTTACTTTTACAGCTTTAAATATTAAACAAAGTTAAATTGAAAAATTAAGTTTACATTAACACAAGTTTGATTCTTGCTTAAAATATTTGCTTTTCAATTGATAACATATGAAAATTTTGGTATTCCAAATTCAATAAGTTTAAAACCTAAGGCCATATAACTCTCAGTGTGTATTATTTTTATATCAGTGAAAACTGGATAAAGTAAATTGAATTATCTCTGGCTAAATTTTGTGCCAGCAGTCGCGGTTATACTCAAAGGGAGAGTGAATAAAAATTGATACCTAACTATTATGTTAACTAATAACTTTTTTAATTTTACAAAGAGTGAAATCGACTTTTTAAAGATAAATAAATTTATACTATAAATTAATAAGTTAACAAACAAAGGAAATAAACTAGGATTAGATACCCTACTATACCTTTCCAAAACATCAATATCTGATTAGTAACAGCTATGAGCTCTAAATTCAAAGAATTTGGCGGTATTTTAGTCTGATTAGGGGAACCTGTCTTTTAAACGATAAACCACGAAGAATCTTACCTACTTTACTATAGTTTGTATACCGTCATTTAGATAACTTTTACAGAACAAGTTATTGAAATAATACCATTAAGATATTAGATCAAGGTGCAGCATATATTTAGGATAAGATGGGTTACAATAAAATTTATATTACCACGGATAAGTTTCAGAATAAAAACTTTAAAGGAGGACTTAAAAGTAAGGCTAATTTAATAAGATAGCCTGATTTTAGCTCTAAAATGTGCACATATCGCCCGTCGCTTTCATTGATTCAAGATGAGATAAGTCGTAACATAGTAGGTGTACTGGAAAGTGTACCTGGAAAGCAAGATAGAGCTTGAAATAAGCAGCTCGTTTACACCGAGAAGACTACCTGTTAGATAGGTTATCTTGAAATCAATAAACTTACACTAATCTTTAAGAACACAAACTCGATAAGAAAACCAATTTTAAATTAAATTAAACAGTAGATTTTATCGAAATAATAAAAAGTGTGAAAGCGAAAAGTATTGTAAAAGAAAGTAGAAATAACATTTAAAAATCTAAAAAAGTAAATATTAAAAATTGTATCTCGTGTATTATAGGATTTCAAAATTCAATGTACAAACATATATCCCGAAAAAAAGACAGCTAACTTTAAGACAAAGTTTTTGTGGCAACAAAATTTTAAACTTAATGTTAGAGGTGATATGCCAGTCGAGCTTTTATATCTGGTTTTCTAAGAAATAAATTCAATTTATGTGTTTAACTAAATAGATTAAACAACTAAGAAGATAAGGGTAGAGCTTTTTCTTCAAAAATGTTAAACTACAGAACCCACAAATAGACATATTTTAAAAATAGGCTTAACAGTAGCCACTTTTCTTAGGTTTTTCAACCAATATAATATAATATTCTAAATTTTACTGGTTCTTCATCTTAAGTATTAGAAAATAAATCCCAACTTTAATCATTTAGCTATTCTGAAATCATTAGTAAAATTCCAATGTTAAATAAAATTTCCATTTAATAAATAAAATCTATTAAATTACTCAAGGTTTGTTTAAGGAACTCGGCAAATATTATCTCCGCCTGTTTAACAAAAACATGTCTTTGTGAAGATTTACACAGTCTGGCCTGCCCACTGAATTATTGAAGGGCCGCGGTATTTCTGACCGTGCGAAGGTAGCATAATCATTAGTCTTTTAATTGGAGGCTCGTATGAAAGGTCGAACGAGTGATAGACTGTCTCAGCAAAAAAAAATTGAACTTAACTTTAAAGTGAAAAGGCTTTAATATTTCAGAAAGACGACAAGACCCTATAAATCTTCACACCACCTTTTATACTAAGCCAATCTGTTTGTATAAGGAGAAGTATAAAAAACGTGTTTTGTTGGGGCAACAAAGATATAATTAAATAACTGTTTTAATTTTAAAACAAAAATTTTTGAAAATAAATTGATCCTCTCTAAAGATTAAAAGATCAAGTTACTTTAGGGATAACAGCGTCATTTTTCTTGAGAGTTCCCATCGAAAGAAAAGTTTGCGACCTCGATGTTGAATTAAAATTTCTTCATAATGCAGCAGTTATGAAAGAAAGTCTGTTCGACTTTTAAAATTTTACATGATTTGAGTTCAGACCGGCGCGAGCCAGGTCGGTTTCTATCTTCTAAGAAAAAATAAACTACTTTAGTACGAAAGGATCAAGTAGTTAAAATAATTTTATTAACTCGAACACCATTCTTCCTAAGCAACCATGCATTTCAATTCATGAAATAAATAAAGGTCGATAAGTAGTCCTGCTAACTATTTTGTGTTCGCAATTATCGTAGTAAACTATCTAATCTTAATTATTTGTGTTTTAATTGGAGTGGCCTTCGTAACACTTCTAGAACGAAAGATCTTAGGATACATTCAAATCCGGAAAGGACCCAATATCGTTGGATTTATGGGCCTTCTCCAACCATTTGCTGATGCTGTAAAGTTATTTACTAAAGAACAAACCATACCAACAATATCCAACTTCCTTCCATATTACCTATCCCCAGTCTTCAGACTATTCATCTCCCTCTTAGTTTGAGCTATTCTACCATACCAAACCGGACTCGTAAATTTCAATACAGGAGTTTTATTTTTCCTATGTTGTTTAAGACTGGGAGTTTATTCGACCATAAGAGCTGGATGAGCATCTAATTGTAAATATTCTATATTAGGAGGCTTACGAGCCGTTGCCCAAACAATCTCATATGAAGTCAGGCTAGCTCTGATCCTACTCTCCTTCATTTTCCTTATTGGAGGCTTCAACCTAGAGTTATTCACCCGATTTCAAGAAAACATTTGAATGATTTGATTCACTCTCCCCCTCTCCCTTATATGATTTGCTTCGTGTTTGGCAGAAACTAACCGAACTCCGTTTGATTTCGCCGAAGGAGAATCAGAACTAGTTTCAGGGTTTAACACCGAATACAGAAGAGGAGGATTCGCTCTAATTTTTATAGCCGAATATGCAAGAATTCTTTTCATAAGAATACTATTCGTTCTAATTTTCTTAGGAGCTGACCCCTGTAGACTACTATTCTATTTTAAATTAGTTTTCATAGCTTTCGTTTTCATCTGAGTTCGTGGAACTCTACCACGACTACGGTATGATAAATTAATGTATCTAGCCTGAAAAAGATTCCTCCCAGTATCTCTTAATTACCTAATCTTTTTCATGGGTGTCAAACTATTTTGTTTTACTTTAATAATTTAATTAGGGAGTAGTTTAATAAAAATTTTAGTTTTGGGAATTAAAGACAAGGTAACAAACCTTCTCCCTAAGATTACTAAGAACTTATCTTATCCGATGCTTTCAAAACACCTATTTTCTTTTAAACTAAGCAATCAATCTAATATCTTATCTCACCACATAGCCGCCAGAGGTATAATCAAATAAAACCTAAAATAAGAAATAGTTAAAACCTGACCAGTGGTAATATAAGGATCTTCGACAGGACGAGCTCCAATTCATGTCAATAAAACAACTACAGACACTAAGAACCAAAATAAAATTTGATTAAGAGGATAAAACCTGAGACTTCGAAATTTAGAAAAATGCGTAAACGGAAGAATCATAAGAATAGCAACAGATAGAACAAGAGCAATTACACCCCCTAATTTATTAGGAATAGAACGCAAAATAGCATAGGCAAACAGAAAATATCACTCAGGTTGAATATGAGCTGGAGTCACTAAAGGATTCGCAGGGATAAAATTATCAGGATCACCTAGGAGATAAGGATGGAGTAATGTCAACAACACAAGAGCCATCAACATCACCAAAAACCCCACAATATCCTTAAAAGTAAAATAGGGATGAAATGGAACTTTGTCAACCTGTCTCAGAACACCTAAAGGATTATTGGCCCCAGCTTGGTGAAGAAATAAAATATGAACCATAGTAGCAGCAGCTACAACAAACGGAAATAAAAAATGAAAGGTAAAAAAACGAGTTAAAGTAGCATTCTCTACTGCGAATCCTCCTCAAATCCACTGAACTAAAGAAGTACCAATATAAGGAATTGCAGAAAATAAATTAGTAATCACCGTAGCCCCTCAAAAAGACATTTGACCTCACGGTAAAACATAGCCCAAAAAGGCAGTCGCCATAACCAAAAAGAGAATTACTACACCCACTATCCACGCATGGAAAATCATATAAGAACCAAAATACATTCCACGCCCAATATGAAGGTATAAACAAATAAAAAAGAAAGAAGCCCCATTAGCATGTAAAGTTCGTAACAATCACCCAAAATTTACATCGCGCTGAATATGAGCCACTCTAGAAAAAGCTAAATCGATATGAGCTACATAATGCATTGCAAGGAATAAACCAGTGACAATCTGTACTACTAAACATAAACCAAGTAATGAACCAAAATTTCAAAAAATAGAAATATTTCTAGGAATGGGCATATCAACCAATGCTCCGTTAGCAATTTTTAATAATGGATGAAATTTACGCAATGGTGTTATCATAAGTTATCAACCGCAAAGGACCAAAAGATCAACTCATTACCTTTACCACCACAAACAGAGTAAGAAGCAAGTAGCTGATAATAAATATAGTAAACATGGCCCTAGACTCCCCATAAATTACCCTGACATCCACAGCAGAATTACTAATGTCAGAATACTGAGATATAAAAGTCCTAGTTGACTCCCTAATTTTATTTGAAATCAAAATAGGATCCATAAAAACCAAAATTAAAACAACTACTAACGCTAAAAGAAAAATGAAAAAAAACTCACTTCTCACCTTAAACTGCTCATTAGATGCTAAAGAAGCAACATAAATAAATAACACCAATATTCCCCCTAAAAAAATTAAAAACAAAATATAAGAAAATCAGTACCTTTTAGCAAACAATCCTGTCCCAATAGAAACTAAAACTGTTTGAATCAACAAAACAAGTCCTGTAGACAAAGGATGAACCAAACGCATAAAAATTAAAGAAAACAAAACAATAAAAGGAAGCCTATATATAATCATACCAATCTCTTGGTGCTTTAAGAAAATATATTTCATTGCTGGTTTACAAGACCAGGGTTTTACTTAAACTATTAAAACTAATGTTAACTTTAAATAACTTGTTCCTATTTACTGCATTTATCATAATCTTCAGAGGTTTATGGTCATTTGCTTCTAACCGAAAACACCTACTCAACACCCTTCTAAGGCTAGAATTTATCATACTTGGAATCTTCTTCTTATTATCCAACTGTCTATCCTCAATTGGCAACGAGCTATTCTTTTCATTATTCTTCTTAGTACTAGCTGCATGCGAAGGAGCCCTAGGGTTAGCACTCCTCGTCTCTATTGTTCGATCCCACGGGAACGACTACTTTGGAACTTTTAACAGACTAGAATGCTAAAATACCTACTCATATTACTTGTATTAATAACATTCGTAAGGGACTGATCCTTAATTCAAACAGGAATCTTGGCCGCATCATTCTTATTCGCTATTTTCTACAACCATGATTTCTTCATATTCAATCTCGGATTCAGATTAGGCACAGACTACCTAAGATTTATCTTAATCCTCTTAAGAACCTGAATTATAGCATTAATCATCATCTCCAGAGTGAAAATCAGATTCAATTCAAATTTCCCAAGACTCTTCCTTCTAGTGAACCTAGCTTTATTAATCTTCTTAGTTCTAACTTTTAGATCAATAAACTACCTCCTATTCTACATTACCTTTGAAGCCTCACTAATTCCTACTCTAATCCTAATCTTAGGCTGAGGATATCAGCCCGAGCGGATCCAAGCAGGAGTTTATATACTATTTTACACTTTATTTGCATCTTTACCATTACTTACATCCCTGCTTTACATCTACAAAATAAACGGAACTCTGACTATCGGAGCCTCATACCAAAGAATCAATCTAAGCGTTTTATCCCTAATTTGATTTATCTCCTCTATTATAGCTTTCATTGTAAAACTACCTATGTACTTATTCCACCTATGGCTCCCAAAAGCGCACGTTGAAGCTCCCGTAGCAGGATCGATAATTCTAGCAGGAGTTCTCCTAAAATTAGGAGGTTATGGCCTAATTCGAATTTTACCTTTATTTACCGAAATCAACAAAAACATCAGATGATTGTGAGTAGGGCTAAGTATTCTAGGAGGATTTTTCGTTAGAATTATTTGCCTTCGACAAGTAGACATAAAATCACTTATTGCCTATTCATCAGTAGCTCACATAAGACTGGTTTTATGTGGACTCTTAACATTCAGATGATGAGGAATAAATGGAGCAGTAGTCGTAATAGTAGGACACGGATTATGTTCATCAGGGTTATTCTGTCTTGCCAACATAGTATACGAACGAATCGGCAGTCGAAGTCTTCTAATCAACAAAGGCCTATTAAACTTCATGCCAAGAATAGCTCTATGATGATTCCTACTAAGGATCAGTAATATAGCAGCACCACCCTCAATCAACCTCCTAGGGGAAATCAATCTAATTATAAGTGTAGTTAGATGAAATAAGTTAACTGCCCTAGGAATCAGACTTTTATCCTTTTTCAGAGCAGCTTACACCCTATACCTTTACTCACTCAGTCAACATGGTGTATTCTCCAGAACACTATACTCGTGCTGCTCAGGAAAAGTCCGAGAATATTTAGTTCTTAGACTCCACTGAATCCCCTTGAATATTCTAATCCTAAAAAGAAATTTAATTATACCTAACCTTTAATTATGATCATTAACTTCAATTTTACCCTCCTAGACCTTAGTATTCCTATTCTTTAAACTATATAAACATAGAGCCAAAATCCTCTCGCCTTTCTAAACTGTCCGAGTAGTTTATTCATAAAACGTTAGTTTGTGGAGCTAAAAAAATAAAATCTTATCTCGAACCATGATATGAAAAATCTCAATACATTTAACAAGCATAGTATTTTTAATATTTTTTTCTCTTACCTCACTATTTATATCCATTCTCTGCCTATTTGACAAAACTTGCTATGTCATCGAATGAGAAATCCTCTCAATTAATTCAACCTCTATTGTAGCAACATACATTTTCGACTGAATATCTCTAATATTTATAGGATTTGTAATATTTATTTCTGCCATAGTTCTATTCTATAGAGGTAGATATATAGAAGGAGACCTTAACTTTGATCGATTTATACTCCTAGTTCTAGCCTTCGTCTTGTCCATAGTTTTCTTAATTATCAGCCCCAATCTAATTAGTATTCTCCTAGGATGAGATGGATTGGGACTAGTATCCTATGCCCTAGTAATCTACTACCAAAACGAAAAGTCTGCCAATGCTGGTATATTAACCGTCCTGTCTAATCGAGTTGGAGACGTAGCAATCCTTTTAAGAATCTCTCTAATATTCATCGAAGGTAGATGAAACTTTATTTTTTACGTATTCTACTTAGACGACAACTTCACAACCCTAATAAAAAGACTTATCATCCTAGCAGCAATAACTAAAAGAGCCCAAATTCCATTCTCTGCCTGACTCCCAGCTGCCATGGCAGCACCAACCCCAGTCTCGGCTCTAGTACATTCATCAACTCTTGTAACAGCAGGGGTTTACCTTTTAATCCGATTTAGACCTGCTCTGTCCGAAACAACTCTTCCAACCCTTCTACTTCTCAGATCTCTGACTATATTTATATCAGGCCTCGGAGCCAACTTCGAATACGACCTAAAAAAAATTATTGCTCTATCTACTCTTAGACAACTAGGTGTAATACTAAGGATCCTCTCCCTAGGGTTTAAAGATCTCGCTTTCTTTCACCTACTCACCCACGCATTATTTAAAGCTCTTCTATTCATATGCGCCGGAGCCATAATTCACAACGTGAAAGAATACCAAGACATCCGACTAATAGGAAGGCTAGTAACCTCAATACCATTAACCTGTATATGCATAAACCTAGCAAATTTAGCGTTATGCGGAACTCCATTTTTAGCGGGATTTTATTCAAAAGATCTTATTCTAGAAACTGCCTTCATAAGATGAATTAACACCACAATCCTACTTCTCTACATCTTTGCCACTATACTCACAGTCTGTTACACATTTCGCCTAATCTTCTATTCTATAACAGGAGAATTTAACTTAGCCAGATTTAGTAACATCGACGACTCATCCTCTATTATAACCTCTCCCATACTAGCCCTAAGAAGAGGAGCAATCCTGAGAGGAGCTCTCCTATCCTGACTAATCTTCCCAGAGCCCTATATTATCTGCCTCTCCCCTTTCATAAAAAACCTAGTTCTAATAATCAGAATCACTGGAGGATTAGTAGGCTATATACTAAATATTATAAATACTAACTTCAAACTTAATTCACTCAGGTTCTACCCAGTAGTAGTATTCTCAGGATCTATATGGTTCCTTCCATTTATATCCACTTTTAACCTCTCAAAATCAAGCCTAATTTTAGGCCAAACCTACTCCAAAATAATCGACAAAGGATGATCTGAAACAAGAGGAGGCCAAGGAATCTTCAAAACACTAACGAACTTATCAAAACTACACCAGACAGTTAGAGACAGAAATTTTAAATCTTTCATAAAAATCTTTCTAATTCTAACCCTTATGATCTCATTCTTCAATATTTACTTTTATAATTTATTTGTAGAATATCGCGCTGAAGTTGCGAAAGAGATGAATTCATCTAAAAGTGCTAGCTTCTAAAAAAATTTTTTTAACTATACAGCGAAAATGTATCGTGTTCAATTACACCACAGAAACAACTTCCCTTGATAGGAAGACTTACTTCATTTAAATCATTAACAGTGATTAGCCTCTCTTTGGCTTCTATCAAAATTAGAGACTTAATAGTCAAAGCTTAGGCCGAAACTAAGTGCAAAACTTCGCTTTCTAATCCTACTTTACTCTTAACCTATCCGCCTCACCAATAAATAAAAATGTAAAGAAACAGCCAAACAACATCTACAAAATGCCAATACCAAGCCGCAGCCTCAAACCCAAAATGATGAGTTGGAGAAAAATGACACATGTAAAGACGATATAAACACACTATTAAGAAAGTCGTCCCAATAATCACATGAAGTCCATGGAAACCCGTGGCTACAAAAAAACAAGATCCAAAGACAGAATCAGCAATTGTAAATGGAGCCTCAATGTACTCAAAGGCTTGTAGGGCAGTAAAATATACACCTAAAACCACAGTAATTCTAAGACTTTGAATAGCTTCATTATGATTAGATCTTATAATAGCATGATGAGCCCAAGTAACTGTAGCTCCTGAAGATAAAAGAATGATAGTATTCAAAAGAGGAATCTGGAAAGGATTAAAAGGAACAATCCCCTTAGGAGGTCAAGTCATACCAATCTCAACAGCTGGAGCAAGTCTCCTATGAAAAAATGCCCAAAAAAACGAAAAAAAGAAAAATACTTCAGACACAATAAATAAAATTATCCCCCATCGCAACCCAGCAACTACTACTCTAGTATGTAAACCCTGATAGGTCCTCTCACGCACTACATCTCGCCATCACTGAATTATAGTCAAAATAACAGCAACAAATCTCAAAATAAGAAGATCTATATTAAACTGATGAAATCACTTCACTAAACCTGTAGTCAATATTATAGCCCTGATAGACCCAGTCAAAGGCCACGGTCTCATCTCCACTAAATGATAAGCATGATGTCCATGTGATGATGTCATTAGTTAATCTCTCTAGCAAACAAAGTCCTTAAAACTGCAAAAACATATGACTGAATAATCGCAACAGCAAATTCAAGAAGCAAAAGCAAAATCTGAGCAATGAATAAAAGAACCAGAAGATAAGAAGTCAACGAAGGCCCAGTACCACCTAAAAGAGTCAATAGCAAATGGCCAGCCATTATATTCGCCATCAATCGAACTGCAAGAGTCCCAGGACGAATAATATTACTAATTCTCTCAATTAACACCATGAACGGTATCAAAACTACAGGTGTCCCCTGAGGAACTAAATGGGCAAGCATATGCTGAGTATGATTAAATCAACCATAAATTATAAAAGTCAACCACAAAGGCAGAGCTAACCCTAGAGTTATAACTAAATGACTAGACCTTGTAAAAACATAAGGGAGAAGACCTAAAAAATTATTGAAAACAATAAAAGAAAATAAAGACACAAAAATAACAGTTCTCCTTTGCTGGGCTGAACCAAGAATATTTTTAAACTCCTGATGCAAAGCCATATTAAGCTTATACCAACACATAGATCATCGAGAGGGAGAAATCCAATACATATAAGGCAAAAATATTAGTCCCAAAAAAGTAGAAAGTCAATTCAACTCCAACTCCATTAGCCCTGACGACGGCTCAAAAATAGAAAATAATCTCGCTATCATATTCAAACTTTCTCCTCAATCTTCTTAGACTGCTCACCAAATCCAATTTTCTTAGGAACCATAATATAATAATTCATAACAATAAAAACAATAAATGTAACCAAAAACATAACGGCCAAATTTAATCACAAAATAGGGGCTATTTGAGGAATCGGATGATGTCCTCTCAGGACAACTTAAGCTTGACAAACTTATATTATCTTCTATTTAACTAATCAACCACAACATTATAACCAAAAACGGAACCAAAAGACCAAAAAAATTAATAAAAATAAAATAAGGCATAAACCACTTAAACCTATGACCTCTACCGATAGAAATAACTAAACTAGGAGATCTCAAAGTCAAAGACATAATAGCCACCCGCAAATAAAAATAAAGAGTAACTAAAGCGGAACCCAAAAGAATAACCAACAAAACAAAACTCCCAACTCCAACCAACTCCTGAATAATTAACCACTTAGGAACAAATCCAGTAAAAGGAGGGAGGCCTCCTAAGGACAATAATGAAAAAAACATTAACATCTTAACTTCAACAGGAAAATTATAAGATAATAAATGATTCAAATGGAAAGCCTGCTTATAGTGAAACAACACAACAATGGACAAAGAAATGAAAGAATAAAATAAGAAATAAACACCTATAGTTACCTCCCTTACCAAAATAGACGAAAGCATCCAACCAATATGATTGATCGAAGAAAAAGCTAAAACCTTACGCAAAGAAGTCTGATTAATACCACCAACAGCACCAACGATAGCTGACAACATTCTTGCTACAAAGAAATAAATTTCCATCCTACCAACTCTAAATAAGTAACAGAGTAAAAATAAAGGAGCAACCTTTTGAACACTCATCAAAATTATAGCCTGAGGTCAGAGTAAACCTCCTATAACTTGAGGAAATCAAAAATGAAACGGAGCCCCTCCTAACTTTAAAATCAAAGCACAAAATAAAATAACTAAAGCAATGCCAGGATAGATCAATATCAAAGAAGCTGAAAAAACAACTAAAGAAGAGCCAAGACTCTGAATTAAAAAATACTTCAAAGCAGCCTCCGAAGAATACTGATCACTCTTGGTAAGCATAAGTGGAATAAAAGACAATAAATTCAACTCCAAACCAACCCAAGCCCTAAACCATGAACAAGATGAAATAGAGAGTAAAGTCCCCAAAACCAGGGTAGAAAAAAACAAAATATTATGGAAAGAAAAATAAATTCAAAAGAGAAATATTTCACCAATTAAACGAAAATAAATCTATTTTCTTTTGACAAGATATAGGTAGCACCTAAACTACAAAATTGACATTATCAGCGTCAACCTCACTAAGAACTATATCAAAATCAATCTAAAAAGAGAGCATAATGCCCATAAGTGAGGTATGAACCCACTAGCTTAAACTTAGCTTATCTTTTTACTCAAATCACCAGAAGTAATTATACTATAATAGGTTTAAAAGACCAACACTTAAACTTCAGTCATCTGGTGAAGCAATTTAAGCTTCTTCAGAAGAAGTCACTCAAGACAAAAACGATTTTACAGAAACCCTCTCAACCACGATTGGCATAAAACTATGATTCGCACCACAAATCTCAGAACACTGACCATAAAATAACCCTGGACGAGAAATTAAAAACCTAATTTGATTTAAACGTCCCGGAATAGCATCAACCTTAACTCCTAAAGAGGGCACTGTTCAAGAATGAATTACATCTGCCGCTCTCACCAGCACTCGAATCTGAGTATTAAAAGGCAATACAGCCCGATTATCAACGTCTAAAAGACGAAACCCTGATTCCCCTAATTCATCAGCCGATACCATAAACGAATCAAATTCTAATTGAGCAAAATCAGAATACTCATAACTTCAATACCACTGATGCCCAATAGACTTTAATGTAACTCTAGGGTTATTAACTTCATCTAACAAATAAAGAAGACGTAATGAAGGCAGTGCAATAAAAATCAAAATCAAAGCAGGAAGAACAGTCCAAATCACCTCGATTGCCTGGTTTTCCAGCAAAAAACGGTTAATAAATCTATTGAAAAACAATCTAGACATCATATACCCAACAAGGGTCGTAATAAGAATAAGTACTACTATAGCATGATCATGAAAGAAAATCAGTTGCTCCATAAGAGGAGAAGCTCTATCTTGCAATCCTATATGTCCTCAAGTTGCCATTAGCTAGTTCTAAAAGAGAACAACATTCCCATTCATAGGTCCTAAACCTATTGCATTAATCTGCCATTTTAGAAATTAGAAACTAGTGGAATCTCCATATACCTATGATCAGCAGGAGGATAAGCATGCTTTCATTCAATAGAAGTTGGGAAATACATTGAAAAAACAACAACACGATATGAAACCAACCTCTCTCAAATAATAACAATAAACCCAAGAACAGCAACTAAAGAAATTATAGACCCTAAAGACGACAACACATTTCAAGCAGTATAAGCATCAGGATAATCAGAATAACGACGAGGCATTCCATTCAATCCTAAGAAATGCTGAGGGAAAAATGTAACATTAACCCCCAAGAACATCGTACAAAAATGAACCTTAAGCCACTTAGGATTCAATGCTAATCCAGTAAACAAAGGATATCAATGAGCCAACCCAGCAAAAATTCCAAACACGGCACCCATCGAAAGAACATAATGAAAATGAGCTACAACGTAATAAGTGTCGTGTAAAATAATATCAATAGAAGAATTAGCTAAAACAACTCCAGTCAATCCACCCACTGTGAATAAAAAAATAAATCCCAGACCCCAACACATAGAAGGTCTGTAATTAATTTGTGTACCATGCAAAGTTCCTAATCATCTAAAAATCTTAATTCCAGTTGGAACAGCAATAATTATAGTAGCAGACGTAAAATACGCTCGAGTGTCAACATCCATACCAACAGTAAACATATGATGAGCTCACACTACAAAACCAAGAATACCAATGGCTAACATAGCATAAATCATCCCAAGACTACCAAAAGCCTCCTTCTTACCAGACTCCTGCCTTACAATGTGCGAAATCATCCCAAAAGCTGGTAAAATCAAAATATATACTTCCGGATGACCAAAAAACCAAAACAAATGCTGATATAGAACAGGATCACCACCACCAGCTGGATCAAAAAAAGAAGTGTTTAAATTTCGATCAGTTAACAACATTGTAATCGCCCCAGCCAACACAGGCAAGGAAATCAAGAGTAAAATAGCTGTAATAAACACAGATCACACAAATAAAGGTATACGGTCCATAGTTATCCCCTGAGGCCGCATATTAATCACTGTAGTCATAAAATTAATAGCTCCCAAAATCGAAGAAACTCCTGCAAGATGTAAAGAAAAAATACCTAGGTCTACAGAAGCCCCAGCATGAGCAATAGCTGCAGATAATGGAGGATACACAGTCCACCCTGTTCCTACTCCCCTCTCTACTATTCCTCTCATTAAAAGTAAAGTTAAAGAAGGAGGTAATAACCAAAACCTCATATTATTCATGCGAGGAAATGCCATGTCAGGGGCTCCTAACATTAAAGGAACTAACCAATTACCAAACCCCCCAATCATAATAGGCATCACTATAAAAAAAATCATAATAAAGGCATGAGCAGTAACTACCACATTATAAATCTGATCGTCACCAATTAACCTCCCAGGCTGACCCAACTCAGCTCGAATCACTAACCTCAGAGAAGTTCCAACTATACCAGCCCAAGCTCCTAAAATAAAATATAAAGTACCAATATCTTTATGATTTGTTGAAAAAAACCACCGTTGCAT